TCTTTGGACCAAAAACAAGCAAGGGGTGGAATACCACAAAGAGAAAGTGTACCTAATAAAAATGCAGTTTTTGTAATTGGCACATATTTTGTTAAACCGCCCATAAGAGCCATGTTCTGGCTTTTATCTGGAGAATATCCAACAAGGGTTTCCATTGAATGAATAATGGATCCAGATCCTAAAAATAATAATGCTTTCGAATAAGCATGCGTGATCAAATGAAATAAAGCAGCTCTATAAGATCCCATACCTAAAGCTAACATAATATAACCCAATTGAGACATTGTAGAATAGGCTAAACTTCTTTTAATGTCTCTTTGAGCAAGAGCAAAAGTCGCTCCTAATAGTATTGTTATTATACCTACCAAAGAAATTATATTCATTATGGAAGGTATAGCTGTAAAAAGAGGAAGAAGTCGAGCTACAAGAAAAATGCCCGCGGCTACCATAGTAGCAGCATGTATAAGAGCCGAAATAGGAGTAGGACCTTCCATAGCATCGGGTAACCATACATGAAGAGGGAATTGCGCAGATTTAGCAATCGCACCAACAAATAATAGGGAAGCACACAAAGTAAGAAATAAAGAATTGACTCCATTATTATCAATCAAATTATTAGCTATTTCGAACAAATCCCGAAATTCAAAACTCCCCGTTACCCAATAAAGACCTAAGATTCCTAAAAATAAACCAAAATCCCCTACACGATTAGTTACAAAGGCTTTTTGGCAAGCACTTGCTGCAAGGGGTCGTGTAAACCAAAAACCTATTAATAGATAGGAACACATTCCAACCAATTCCCAAAAAATATAAATTTGTATCAAATTTGAACTAGTAACCAACCCAAGCATGGAAGCATTAAAAAACCCCATATAAGCAAAAAATCTCAAATATCCTCGGTCGTGAGACATATAATTGTCACTATAAATAAGAACCATTGTTCCAACAGTAGTAATTAATATTAACATAATAGAAGTAAGTGGATCTATCAAGTATCCAAAATCCAAGGAAAAATCATTATTGATTGTCCAAGACCGTACATATTGGTAAACAGGACTGCCATTTATTTGTTGAATAGACAAATCCACTGAAAAAATCATAACTATACTTAATAATAAAACACTAGGAAAAGCCCATATACGACGAATCTTTTTTGTTGCCGCCGGAACAAGGAGAAGACCCACCCCTATTGCTATAGGAACTGGAAGGGGGACTAAAGGTATGATCCACGCATATTGATATGTATGTTCCATAATCAAATTAAACTTTTTTTATAAATTTATAAATTGTTTAATTGTTTCCGATTCACCCGCTCTTATATATTTTGAAGGGAGAAAAAAAGAAAGTAAATAACGATATGCAAGATATGAAAGGACTCTAATATAATTAGAATAATATATTTTATTTATTTCATTCTTCAAAAAAATGGAATAGAATATTCAAATAAAGAAGTTACGATTGGTCAATAAAATGAAGTCAATGTTGAAAAGTTATTTCATTACGTAATAATAATTATTACATTTAATTATTACATTATTACAATTACAATAATAGAAAATAGAAATAGAATTTTAATCCATAAAAAAATAAAAAAAGGATATCAAAACAAAAGAAATACTTGATTAAGTACTTGATTCTAATAGGATTCTCTGATCCACCAATAACCCGATAAACAGAAAAAAAGTCTCTCTTTTTTTATTATCACATACCGTATTAATAAATTAACTACGAAAATTAACAGATACTAGTCTCATTCTATTTTTTCGAATTTTACAGTTGAGTTTTCTTAAATTAGATAAATTAGATAAGGGTTCTGAACCTTTTTTATTTCTTTTTTTGAAATTCCGTTTATATACCCGGAGATCCCGTATGGGATAATATATTATATAGTAAGTTAGTAAGTACTAGCCGGTATGGTATAAAGTATAAAGCATTCTTTCTTTGGATATTGTATGTATAAAATATGGATATGGAATAGTAATTAAATTATATAATATTTTGAACAATCGATATCTTCCATTCCACATTTAACTATAACTAATGAATAACCTTTGTATTTTTAAATAGCGGTTCCGAAAAAACGTACTTCTATAATATAATATGTCCAAAACAAAAAAAGTATGCGTAAAAATTTTTGGAAAAATAAAGCATATTGATCATCAATAAAAACTTAAAAAACTTTTTATTTAGCAAAATAACTTTCCACCGGAAGGGGGTTCTAAATTTTTTTTTTATTTGAATCCGAATAAAAAAAATAGGATAAATGAGAAAGAAATCATAAAAAAAGAAATATAAATGGTGTATAAAAAAATGGAAATTGTGGACATGGATTGAGAACATAATTATCTAGTTTAACTCTTCAATTCCATAAAAACTTAAGCCGCATGAAGGGCCATTGCATTGTTAAAACTAAGACCATATCACACTACAATTAAGGTAATTATTATTGAACAACGTTCAAATAGGAATTCGAAAGATCCTTTTTTTTCTCAAGATATTGCTATTGCATTGAATTGAGCCCTCCTCCTTCAATCTCGACGATTGAAGATGGATGTACTATTATGATTTCGTTGAGCAAGCCGCTATGGTGAAATCGGTAGACACGCTGCTCTTAGGAAGCAGTGCTAACGCATCTCGGTTCGAGTCCGAGTGGCGGCATCTTATAAAAAAAGACTTAGTAAACTAAATACTCTAAAAACTCCTATAATGTATAGAATGAAATTCCGGACTTCCATTCCATTGTTGGGGGACATCCTTATTTTAAGGACTTTTATGATATTGTTTACTTTAGAACATATATTAACTCACATTTCTTTGTCGATTGTTTCCATTGTAATTACGATTTATTTGATGAACTTATTAGTTCACGAAATCATAGGACTATATGATTCGTTGGAAAAAGGAATGGTAGCCGCTTTTTTATGTATAACAGGATTATTAGTTATTCGTTGGATTTATTCAGGACATTTACCCTTAAGTGATTTGTATGAATCATTAATGTTCCTTTCGTGGAGTTTCTACATTATTCATATGATTCCCTATTTTAGGAACCATAAAAATCCTTTAAATGAAATAACTGCACCCAGTGCAGTTTTTACCCAAGGGTTTGCTACTTCGGGCCTTTTAACTGAAATGCATCAATCCACCATATTAGTACCTGCTCTACAATCGCAGTGGTTAATGATGCACGTAAGTATGATGATATTAAGCTATGCAGCTCTTCTGTGTGGATCATTATTATCAGTGGCTCTTCTAGTCATTACATTTCGAAAAAATATCGATATTTTTTCGAAATGTAAAAGCAATCATTTACAAATGGGGGTATTTTCCTTTGTCAAATTTAAATACGCCAATGAAATAAGCAATGCTTTAAAATGGAAAAACAATAATTTGATTTCATTTAGAAATTATCATAGGTATCAATTAATTCAGCAATTGGATTGTTGGAGTTCCCGTGTCATTAGTCTCGGATTTCTATTTTTAACCGTAGGTATTCTTTCGGGAGCAGTATGGGCTAATGAGGCGTGGGGATCATATTGGAATTGGGATCCAAAAGAAACTTGGGCATTTATCACTTGGACAATATTCGCAATTTATTTACATACTAGAACAAATGAAAATTTGCAAGGCTCAAATTCTGCAATTGTGGCTTCGATGGGATTTTTTATAATTTGGATATGCTATTTTGGAGTAAATCTATTAGGAATCGGGCTGCATAGTTATGGTTCATTTGCATTAACTTCTAATTGAAGAAAGGGTCTTACAAACCCAATACGCAATATATGGCAATAGCATATAAGAAAGTTTGTATGGGTTTTTAAGAACCGTTTGAATCACGACTTGATTCAAACGGTTCTTAAAAACTACAAAAATACTTAACTACTTATTTAGTTTTTATTGTACAACGAACTATAGAAAAATAAAATCAAAAATGAGAATTTTTTCTATCTTTTTCTATATATGATATGTTCTATTTTACTTATTTTTTTTATGAAAACGATCTATAAAAGTAATTAGATATAATAGCTTCGACCTTGTCAATTGATAGTGAGAGAACGAAATCCGGATAAATACCAATACCTATTACGGGTAAAAAGATACAGATGGAAACAAAGAGTTCTCGCGGCCCCGAATCAAAAAAAGGATAATTTGGAGAATGAAATTGCTTGTATCCATAGAACATTTGACGTAACATAGATAATGAATAAATAGGAGTTAATATCATTCCAATTGCCGTTACAAAAGTTATTAGTATTTTGGGGATTAAAAGATATTTTTGGCTCGTAATTAGTCCAAAAAAGACTACCAACTCTGCAACAAAACCACTCATTCCAGGCAATGCAAGAGAAGCCATCGAAAAGCTACTGAACATTGTAAATATTTTTGGCATGGGAACCGCTATTCCTCCCATTTCGTCAAGATAAACAAGACGTATTCGATCGTAACTTGTTCCTGCCAAGAAAAAAAGCGCAGCACCAATAAATCCATGAGATATCATTTGTAAAATAGCGCCATTGAGTCCTGTATCAGTTATGGAACCCATTCCTATAATTATGAAACCCATATGAGATACGGAAGAATAGGCAATTCTCTTTTTTAAATTGCGCTGACCTGGAGATGTTGAAGCTGCATAAATTATTTGAATTGCGCCTACTATCATCAACCAAGGAGAAAATATAGAATGAGCACGGGGTAATAATTCCATATTGATCCGAACCAACCCATATGCTCCCATTTTTAATAAGATTCCGGCTAAAAGCATACATGTACTGTAATGTGCTTCTCCGTGGGTATCCGGTAACCATGTATGTAGAGGTATAATCGGTAATTTGACAGCATAAGCAATAAGAAATCCAAAATATAATATTATTTCCAACGCCACCGGATACGATTGATTGGCTGATGTTTCAAAATTTAATGTTGGTTCATTGGAACCATATAAACCCATACCCAGAACTCCCATTAAGAGAAAAACGGAACCCCCTGCGGTGTACAAAATGAACTTTGTAGCGGAATACAAACGTTTCTTCCCCCCCCACATGGATAAAAGTAGGTATACAGGAATTAATTCGAATTCCCACATGATAAAAAAAAGTAAAAGATCTCGAGAAGAAAATAATCCTATTTGACCGCTGTACATTGCTAACATGAGGAAATGGAACAATCTCGAATCTCGAGTAACGGGCCAAGCCGCTAAAGTCGCTAAAGTAGTGATGAATCCCGTAAGTAACATGGGTCCTATGGAAAGTCCATCGATTCCTAATCTCCAGTGAAAATCAAAAAAATGAATCCATTTATAATCCTGTTCTAGTTGGATTAATGGATCGTCGAATTGGAAATGATAACAAAATGCATAAGACGTTAGAAGTAGTTCTAATATACATATACAAATAGTATACCATCGAATAACCTTATTTCCTCTATGAGGAAAAAAGAAAATGAAAGTACCCGCGAATATCGGCAAAACAACAATTATTGTTAACCAAGGAAAATCATTCGTGGTAAAGACAAGATACACTTTGACCAGAAAAACCCGTGCTCGAAAGAAAATAATAGAATTAATCGAGCACGGGTTTTTGTCGGTAAAAATAAAAAAAAAATGGATTCAAGTGGAATTTTCTGGAACGTATTAATAAGCTAGACCCATGCTCCGAGTTGTCTCATGCCATAAATAAACCCGGACACTTAGGAAATCCGTTGGGCAGGCAGATTCGCACCTTTTACAACCTACGCAGTCTTCTGTTCTTGGAGCAGAAGCAATTTGCTTAGCTTTACATCCGTCCCAAGGTATCATTTCTAATACATCCGTGGGGCAGGCTCGTACACATTGAGTACATCCTATACATGTATCATAAATCTTTACTGAATGTGACATTGGAGCTATAAATTTTTTTAACATCATAAATTTTCAATCTAGTTAAAGTAGTAAATTAATTATATATTGTAGACACTAGACGAATCAATGATTTAGATTTACCAGAACCAACCAACTTCTGGATCTGCTCATGAAAGAGGGCCAAGATACTTTGATTTATTACGTTTTAGCAAAGAGCACCATATCATATGCTTATGTTGCACATACCCATTTTGTTTTAATTTTAATGGGGCAATAGATTTCTTTATATGTATATGATTCTCGTTATTTATTCAACAAATTCGATTGATTGATACGGGTGGATTTTCTGTTACGATGAATTGATGAAACAATAGCTAATCCAATGGCGGCTTCAGCAGCTGCAATTGCTATAACAAAAATCGAGAAAACATCTCCTTTTAATTGGCGACTATCAAATAAATCAGAAAATGTTACAAAATTGATATTAACTGCATTCAGTATAAGCTCAAGACACATAAGTGCTCGAACCATATTTCGACTTGTAATCAATCCATAAATACCGATGGATAATAAATAGGCACTCAAAACAAGTACATATTCGAGCATCATTGATCAACCCCTCATCAATCTCGATTCATTTCAATATGAACAAAAATTCAACCGATTTCACTGACTAAAATAGAATAATCTAAAAGGGAAAGTACGTAATGTAATTTAAAGTAAGGTATTGTTAATAGATAATAGATACAACTAAGAGCATTTCTATTTCCTTTTTTTTTTTTTATTTTATATTTATACACGAACAATAAATAGAATTTAAAGAAAAGAGCAAGTCCTTATTAATTATAAGTATTTAGTACTGACGGGCCATAGCAATTGCACCTATCAAGGAAACTAAAAGAATTATTGAAATAAGTTCAAATGGAAGAAAAAAATCTGTTGATAAATGAATCCCAATTTGTTGACCATTATTTATCAAGTCCTGCTCTATAATCTGGTTTGATCTTGTAGTCCAAAGAATCCCGTACCATGACGTATCTAGGATAGGGGTAATTAGTGAAACAAAAATACTGGTACAAACCAAGGAAGTCACCCCATCTCCAACGGTCCAAAGATGGAAATCCTTGTAATATTCGGAACCATTGATGAACATCACAGCAAATACAATTAATACATTTATTGCTCCCACATAAATAAGAAGCTGTGCAGCAGCTACAAAAGGAGAGTTCGATGGAATATGGAATAAGGATGTACAAACAAGAACCAATCCCAATGAAAAGGCAGAAAAAATGGGATTGGTAAGTAATACCACTCCTAGACCTCCCAATATAAGACCCAACCCCCCCAAAACCAAAAGAAAATCGTGTATTGGTCCAGGTAAATCCATTCTATGTAAAATAAAAGATAAATGAAGTCGAAATTTTTCATGATACGATTGACCAAACCAGAAAAAAAAAAAGAAGTTACCCTATTTATTTTTATTTCTTTTTTGATGCGTTCCCGTATTTATATTGAATTAAATATAAATGGGGTGAGGGTTGATGTAGATATTAATTGAATGGTTGAATATTCTATATAGAATTAGATCAAAACTTACTCAATTGGTAATTGTTCTTGAATCAAGTGGTTTACCCCGTGGCCTTTGTGATTTGAGTCGAATTCATAATTGTTCGAATTGTGTAATCTCCAATTACTGGCATTGGTAACCGACCTAAAGCAATTTGATTATAATTCAACTCGTGACGATCATAAGTAGAAAGTTCATATTCTTCAGTCATTGATAAACAATTCGTTGGACAATACTCAACGCAGTTACCGCAAAAGATACAGATTCCGAAATCAATACTGTAATTAAGCAAGCGTTTCTTTCGAATATCCGTTTCCAATTTCCAATCAACAACAGGTAGATCTATAGGACATACCCGAACACATACTTCACAAGCAATGCATTTATCAAATTCAAAGTGGATTCGACCGCGAAAACGCTCTGATGTGATCAATTTTTCATAAGGATATTGAATAGTTACAGGTAAACGATTCGCATGGGATAAAGTAATCATAAAACTTTGACCGATATACCTTGCAGCCCTTACTGTTTGTTGGCCATAATTTATGAACCCAGTTACCATGGGGAACATATCTTGCATATCTATGAATCATTTGATGTTTCTTTCTCTTGTTTGAAAAAAGTTATGAATCTAGAATATCCTCTCCTCTGCCTTTACAATGAAAAGAGTTGGGAAGAAGTTGTCAATAATAGATTACCTAAAGAAATAGGTAAAAGAAATTTCCACCCAAGATTTAATAATTGGTCCATTCTCATCCTAGGTAAAGTCCATCTTGTTGTGATAGGAATGAACAGGAACAAATAGGCTTTCGCTAATGTAATAAAGATACTAATTGTCGTTCCAAAGACTCCACCCATTTCATTTATTCCTAAAAGCTCAGGAATTGATATGTACGGAATAGAGAAATTCCAGCCGCCCAAGTAAAGAACTGTTACAAATAATGAAGAAACGAGTAGATTGAGATAGGAAGCAACGTAAAATAAACCAAATTTTATACCGGAATATTCGGTTTGATAACCTGCTACTAATTCTTCCTCGGCTTCGGGTAAATCAAAAGGTAATCTTTCGCATTCTGCTAAGGAAGAAATTAAAAAAACAGTAAACCCTATGGGTTGGCGCCAAAGATTCCAACCCCCAAAACCATACTTTGACTGTGCCTCAACTATATCAACTGTACTTGAACTGTTAGATAATCATAGTCGGTGAGAACATAACTATTCCCACCGCTATTGCAAAACCGTACATGAGACTTAAGCTTCATACGGCTCCTCGCTGGCCACAAATAAATCTAAGGGCCGGTTCAATATTATCTCGATATATATACTTGTCTTATAGGGTATATAGAGTAAAGATACATCGGAGAGTCCAAAATTAGACCAACGCAATTCTGTCTGCCATAATAAAATAAAAAAAAAATGCTTCTGAATTGATCTCATCCTTTATAATTTCCTTTTTTTGTTCAGTAATAACTTAACACTTCAATGAAAATACTCGTTATATCGCGTTGTATCAATAGACTACTCATTTCTTTCGATTACTAAAGTAAAGAAGAATTTTACATTCTATTAGTTCATGAATCACGATAAGAATTTTATCTGTATGAATATGGATAAAAAAAAAAGAAATAAAATATTAAGGGTTCCCTCGTTCCTGATAGTAATTTGTTTAATCAGTGGGTAGGAGCATACTCTGGATCGGGATCGCGGGGAAGTACTTCTTGATCATTTCTACCAACGTAAAGCCCCATTAGGATTCCTTTTATGTTATGCAGAAAGAACCCTTTGGTTTGGATAACTTACTTACATTATCTCGAGTATATTACTAATAAATCCTTTGTGTACCTTGGTATTCCTAGCCATCCACTCATTTTTGTTCGACCCCCGGTATGGTAACATACAGCAGTAAAAACTCCATACAGTGAATCTTTTAGACCCGCTTCAAACTATGATGATTAGTCAACCAATTTTGGGGTAACCCGTTTCGGCTGTATTCTATTTACGTCCGCTTAGCTTAACCCGTGTACCTAGGGAATGAGGCTTAATCTTTTGACTGCCCATTTGTAAGCCGTTTTATTTCACTCATATAACTATCTGGTTTAGTTTATCGCCCCGAATGATGAATAAAAAATGAGGATATCTATTCAATACATTCCACTTTTTTCTTAGAACTAAATAAATCCAATTATTTCCTAGAATGAAAATGAAATAAAAAAATAGGCAAAAAAAGTGCGTGTCCTAACGAATCGCACGTAGAGATATTGATAATACGCATGGAGTTAATGGTATTTCATAACTAATCGATTGAGCAGCAGCTCGTAGACCACCTAAAAAGGAATATTTATTATTTGATCCATATCCTGACATAAGAAGTCCAATAGGAGCAATACTGGAAATGGCAATCCATAAAAAAACTCCTATACTAAGATCGGATAAAACAAGGCGATATCCAAAAGGAATTACTAAATAACTTAGTAAAATGGATATGACCGCTATAGAGGGTCCGATACTGAATAAACGAATATCCCCTCTAGATGGGCGAAGATCCTCTTTAAAAAGTAGTTTGGTACCATCTGCTATAGCTTGAAGAATTCCCCAAGGACCCGCGTATTCAGGCCCAATACGTTGTTGTACCCCTGCAGATATTTGTCTTTCTAACCACACAATTACCAGTACTCCTATTATGATTCCGAATACAGTAGTAAAAATAGGAACAAATAACCATATGAGTTCATAAACCTCTTTTAAGGATTCCGGTCTGGAAAAAGAATGGATAGCTTCCACTTTTGTCGTATCAATTATCATTTCAACGATCAACCTCTCCCATAATAATATCGATACTACCGAGTATTGTCATAATATCAGCCAATTTCATTCTTTTAACTAGCTGAGGAAGAATTTGCAAATTGATAAAACCGGGCGGCCTAATTTTCCATCTCCAGGGAAAAACACTCCGATCTCCTATCAGAAAAATTCCTAATTCCCCCTTGGGGGCTTCTACTCGCACATAAAGTTCTTGTTTCGACAATTCAAAAGTGGGCGAAGGTTTTTTACTAATGAATCGATAATCAAAATCATTCCACTCGGAATCCTTTGTTCTATCAAAGCGCCGTACCTCTAAATTCTCATAAGGCCCCCCTGGAATTCCTTCCAGGGCTTGTTGAATTATTTTTATGGATTCCGTCATTTCACAGATTCGGACTAAATAACGAGCTAATGAATCTCCTTCTTTTTGCCATTGTACTTCCCAATCAAATTCGTCGTAACACTCATAATGATCGACTTTACGAAGATCCCATGGAATTCCGGAAGCTCGTAGCATGGGTCCCGATAAACCCCAATTTATTGCTTCTTCTCCGCCAATAAAGCCCACCCCCTCAACTCGTTCCAAAAAAATGGGATTGCGCGTAATAAGCTTTTGATATTCAGTAACCCCTGTCAAAAAAGAATCACAGAAATCCAAACATTTATCGATCCAGCCATAAGGTAGATCGGCAGCTACCCCTCCGATACGGAAATAATTATGCATCATTCGCATACCTGTGGCAGATTCGAATAGGTCATATATGAATTCTCTCTCTCGGAAAATATAGAAGAAAGGAGTCTGCGCACCGATATCTGCCATAAAAGGGCCCAGCCATAACAAATGAGAAGCTATACGACTCAGCTCTAACATAATTACTCTAATATAGCTCGCTCTCTTCGGTACTTGAATATTTCCCAACTGTTCTGGTCCATTTACTGTTATTGCTTCTGTAAACATAGTCGCTAAATAATCCCAGCGTGTTACATAAGGAAGATATTGTATAATTGTTCGATTTTCTGCAATTTTTTCCATTCCTCTGTGTAAATAACCCAATATGGGTTCGCAGTCAATAACATCTTCCCCATCTAGAGTAACAATGAGTCGAAGAACACCATGCATTGATGGGTGTTGAGGACCCATATTGACTATCATGAGGTCCTTTCTTGTAGTTGGTACAGTCATATATTTTTTACCCGATTCATTATTCCATGAATTGCTGAAAACTAAATGTAGTTCATCAAAATTCAAAAATAGAATTTGAATTTAAAGGAGAATAGAAATCTAATAAATCAAAGAATTCAAAACGAATTTTCAAATTAACTTAACGAGTTTGTGGCTCCCGAATATTCAATTGACTAATTAATTCTTTATAACGTACTTTATTTTTCTTTGACAAATAAGCCAGTATCCGTTGACGTTTTCCCAGAATTTTCTGCAGGCCTCTCTGAGATAAATAGTCTTTTCTGTGCAATTCCAAATGGGAAGTAAGTCTACGTATCTTATTGGTGAAACTGAATACTTGAAATTCAGCAGACCCCCTACTTTCTTTTTGCGGAATAACCGAAATGCATAAAATTTTTACCATAAAAAGAATCCTTCTTACCCCTTATCTTTAGTTTTTACAGATATTTATTTTACGGATCAGTAATAATAATAAATGCCAGTCATTTTCATTTCTTATACACAATAATCGGGATTTATTCGTATACTTCTTTTTTTTTTATCAAATTCAATCAATCCTATTTTCCATTTTATTCGCGGGTATGGGTTCAAGGGGTTGGTACATTTCTACAACACCCACAAAGAAGAATAGTTTGCACCCAAGATAAAAAGATTATGACGACTCATTTCTATATATAATTGCTAAGATAAGTTCATTGAATCAGTATCATGTACCAGAATATAATACAAGGCACATGCATATTTTTTTGTCTTCATATATTATACCAGATATGCCCGCTCGATCCGTAGAAAGAGTACCATCCACTCATTATCGTGGATACATATGTATCCTTAACATACTGAAACGACTACCATTATTGGTATCAAACCAATAGCGATTCATGCAAGCTAAATCTTCTAATCGATAATTGGGCCAAAGAAATAATTTTAACTTAATCAATTTATTTGTATCTCCATCAAAACGCTTATCCGCAAAAAAAAATGGACCGTAGTGCCTTGCATTGTTCCCATTGCCAAATACTGGGCTTCTATCCCCAACATTTACATTTCTCGAACCGAAACAAGTTTGAATTCTCAATTCTCTACGACGTCTAGGAGATAAAATGTTTTCGGGAACAAAAAAATCATAAGGATTTTCGTCTTTATTCCCAAACAACTTTTCATGTCGTGCAATAAATTCATTACGATTATTCTTCTCAACATTTCTTTTTTCTTGGAATCTTCGATTTGTTTGATGCTTACTCGTATGCACACGTGAAATAGCTACGGTTTGGTACATGATAAATTGTCCATCCCATTTTATGGATAGCCGAGCCAGTTCAATAATAAACAGCCCCTTTTCTAGCAATTTTATAGAATCGACATTCTTTGGAGTCAGGATTACCTCCGGATCCAGTTCCTGTCTTTTAATATAGGATATCGCAATTTCCCCGGGGTTTCTCAATCGAAGCAGTAGACAATATATATTGGTATTCCTTATTAGGTTTTCGTCACTACAAGAATCCATTTTCAATTGAGAAAAAAAAGATCTTTTCAGGATGACGTCTATCTCCGAGATTTTGTTGCTCTTATTATATTTCCTTTTCATTCTGTGTTTTTGAATGTCTGATACCCCATAATCTTCATCTTCTTTAACATCTTTTTGTTTTTCGTTGATGTTTCTATTCCATTTAAAAAGAAGTAAATTTATTGGTATGATCTGCGGTTCAATCTGATATGCATCATTAGGTAAGACAAATTCGGGGAAAAACCAAAGTTCCAGATTCGATATTGGCCAATTTAGTATTTCTTCATTCATTCCCATCCAGTCAAAAGATGTTTTTGGTTTATTGGCGGGGTTTATTTGTTTATGAAGATAAGAAGGATTCAAAAGATTTTTCTTATCCATTTTCGTTTTCTCAATTATTTCATATTTCATAGAATTATTAGTCTTTTTTTTAATGTCGGCGTTGCCCCCGATATCTATATTTGTCCATTCCTCAATATCGATCTTTTTTCTAAGACAAAAATGAATAGTGCTCCAATCAAAAAATTTTCTATCCGTATTTTTATCAATAATAGAATCTTCTCCTAGATAATTACTAAGATCTATATCTTGTGGCCAATCAAAAAATTCAGGATTATATGTCTTGTAATTATAGGTAACCCCCAGGGCCCCTTTTATTTCTAACGCCGGCCCATAAATATATGAATCCTTCTTATCTTCATAATCATAATTAATATATTTATTTGATAAAAGATCATATTTGTAGTTTTTTTTTAATTTCTCTTTTTGCCTCGGTAATGAATTCACTGCATAATTCTTTTGTTTCTCATAATGAATTAATTGTTCTTTTTCATATAAATCTGAATTTCTTGCGTTTGCATTTTGAACCATAAAACTTTGCTTGATTCTATTTCTCCATTTTTGCGGCACTAATCTGGACCATCTAGTCTGAGATAAATCGTATTTATAGTGATCATTATCCATTAACCAGCTTTTCCATGTCCATGTATTAATTCCAAAATATCGAAGTTTCTTATGCCTTGATTCGGAATGAAATATTCCTTGTGTCCCACAAAAATCTTTTATTCTATCCTTAATAAAAGAAGTTGTTCCGTGATATTGAAACAGTGCTTTCAAGGGATACTTGTTGATAACTTGGGTTTGTGATAATTTGTAAAATACATATGCCTGTGACAAGGAAGAAAGGTCACAAAAAATCTGTGAATTTTTATTCATAATATTTGAAATAAAATGAATTGGATTTTGATTTGTTTCATCATTGTAATTGTAACTGTATTTATAATTGTAACTGTATTTATATTTATCAGTATTCGTAATTCGGTTTGTTGATTTAAGTAAATTTTGTACACCTATTTTCGAAATATTAATAATGGTAGGTAAAAAGATATCCATGTATATCCTTTCAATAAACAATTTAAAAAAATAGTGACATTTAGGTATTAGTCGGGAACTTCTTCTTTTTAATATCTGCCAAATATTTTTCGGCGATTCTAATCTTTTATCATCACAACGTGTTTCGTTAGGGATAATGCTTATATCCGGAGTTATAAGTATGTTTTTCTTGTCTTTTGTTATTTTTTCAATTTGATTTCGGATTGTACTTGTCTTATCTGCTAGATCCCTCATCTGATTTTCTGTCAGTGAAGAATCTGTCCAATCCATACCAATGGACGATTCAGGAATCATCGGATTACTTATTATCATGTCTTTTTGATTTCCATTCGATTCATATACTTCTCTTAATCTAAAGAGTCTTTTTCTAACTTTTGATAGCTTTTCTCTCTTTGTTCTTTTTTTTTTTTTTTGAGCTCGCAAATACTTCTTTTGAACTTTTCTAAATTTTATTTTTAATTCGTTAGAAATAGGTTTAAAAAAGGAAGGTATTTTTCGGGAAGAACCAAAAGGTAGTCCGGTTTCCTGTCCCCAAACATTTAAAAAAGAAGAATCATATTCTTTTGTCCCATTAATTTTCCTTGAATCTGTATAATAATAGAGGTCTGGCTTATATCCGCGCCACGGTTTCATACGGAAAGGGAATATTATTTTTATCTGAATACCGTCGAATAACCAGTCGTTCGGAAATTCGTTTTTTGGTACTTGAACCCCATCATGGGTGCATCTAACATGAGTTTCATTACTCAACTCTTCGAAATCCTCGTTCCATTCGGGTAATTGAAATAATAGCAGACGCCCAATATTTTTGGCTATTATAAACGAAGGCAATATTATATGTTTTCTAAGAATGGAATGGGTTACTAACAGAAGACTCCTTGCTGTTTGAGCACCCGTAATAGTATCCCAAGCTTCTTCTATTTTTATACGTTCATTTTCGTTGTATTCGTCCTCCTGTTTTTCCTCTTCTCTCTCTTTTAGCTCTTTTAGATAATAAAAAACTTCGGATTCCGTGACCTTCCAAATCTTAAAAATGAAATTTTTCATTCTATAAAAAATAGACAAAAACAAATTGTCTATTTTGTCCACAAAAAGCGGGGAATGCATATTTGTTTGAAACACCCCCCAAATACCCGTTTTACATCTTTGAGAACGCATAGATCCGTTGATTATATCTCGACGAAAATCGGATCGGCGCGGATAACGTAACAAATAAATTTCGTCTTCTTGAACATCTTTACTACTAGTATCGATACCACGTTTCCTATCCACATCCCTCCTTATATCCAAGTCGGCATCCGTAAAAATGACTGTACGTTTGGGTTTTCGTGTACGAACATTTAGGTCATGTTCGATTGACTCTTCTTCATTTCCTTCTTCTGGTTCGTCAATCAAATTGTATGACCACCTTGGTACCTTTTTATTTATTTCATTTATTCCAATAGCTTTATTTCGAATTGTTTGATCATCGAAATAGGTTGTAATTGCATCGAATAAATATTTCGATTGATTTTTGGAATGAACCCTTCCTTGTTCTGATTTTTGTTCAAATTCTACGTAATCTGTAGGAAGGATATCGTGAAGTTTATTTATCCAAAGACTTTCTACGGAATCTTCTATCGAGGTTATTAAAAAATCGCTCCTGTTTGAACAGGAAGACTCCTTTTTGATTGTTCCGCGATGGGGCCCGTTCAAAAGAGGATCATACATTTTGGGTAAGCATTCTTGTTCTGTTTTATCATTGCACAATCTAGTTCTTTTTTCGAGTACATCCAGAGCAAGAGATTTCTTGTCTAGGGCTTCCATTCGATGGATAAGTTCGTTGCTCAGGTTGTGTCGTTTTTGTTTATTGGTATAAACCCAATTATTATATAGCGCCTCTGAGGATAATTTTTCTGTTGTGTACAAAAACATCTTATGTTGTATCATTTCAAAAAAAGTGGATAGGCTGGGCGGGTATGTAAAAGAGATTCTTTGTTTTCCATCACTTTGACATGTATAAAAAAAATATTGTGACATTTCATCTTTTACAGCGTTTTCAAATAGATCATTTTTTATATATCGCAATGGACGATTCCATAGGTTATAGTCAAAAAGGAGAGTAACAAGAGGTTTTTCAAACCAGAGGTTTTTCTCTTTTTTAATTTCTAACTGAAAATGATTATCTTGATTTTCATCAAAATAATCATTTTCATAAACGGGGCGATTTTTATCGTATGTCTCTTTAAAGTGAAAGTCGAATTCATCCTTTTTTTTTTCCTTTCCATTCCAATTCACTTGGATCTCTTCCGTTTCATCTATTTTGTCCGGATCCTCCTTTTCTTCCGAACAAAGGGAAGGGGAAGGGTCTTCTTCGGTGGATCCCTCTTGTTCCTGTTTAGTCCCCTTCGTTTCGGAAGTTGTTTCTATTTCTACATCTGTTTCTATTTCTACATCTGTTTCTTCCTCAATTTCCCCCCCTTCTTCCTTTTTTGAGGTTTCTTTCGGTCTCTGAATCTGAATGAAAAAAGGCGACGTGTCTAAAGAGTAGACGCAGGTGAGAAAGAAGAGAATACTAAAAAATCGAGCCATATAAATTCTCAATTCTGCCACAAGGAACTTTTTCGATCTAATAGAAGGATTTTGCCGTATCCAGATTTGCTGTATCCAGAATAATACCAATCCAACCCATTTCATGAATAAAATGTGACCAATTAACCAACCAACAAAACTACTTGTTACAAATAACATCTTGTTGTTGCATCGAAACATATAAATGTTGACTAATCTGGCGAACGTTGAACTTGGTAAAATAAAATGGTTGAATAATGGAAAAATGAGATTATTCAAGAATACACACTGAATGCGGAGATTACGCATTGAATTTCTGGTAGTAGATCCAAAGTGTGTGTGATTGTTCGAGCAGAACTGAAAAAAAAGATAGGGTAGAACTAGGGCAGTTATTGTATGAGGTCTACCCAATGCTAGATGCAGAGGCGCATAATAGATCGATATGAACATCATGAGCTGTCCCACAAGAAAACCCGTTGTTGCTGATACCTCCTTCTCGGTTCCTTCGTCCATCACCCGAGCTCGGAGAAGGAGGAGATAAGAGGGCCCTATGGAGAATGTGGTCAGAAATCCATAATAGAGTCCGACCACAACGACCGAATTGATTATCTGCATGCATAAGTTACCGAGTAGAAAAAATTTCAAAACCACGACAAACCTCCT